AAAACGTATTAGTAGCTTATATGCCATGGGAAGGTTACAATTCTGAAGATGCTGTACTCATTAGTGAACGTCTGGTCTATGAAGATATTTATACTTCTTTTCACATACGTAAATATGAAATTCAGACTCATGTGACAAGCCATGGTCCTGAAAGAATCACTAATAAAATTCCACATCTAGAAGCCCATTTACTCCGAAATTTAGACAAAAATGGAATTGTGATTCTGGGATCTTGGGTAGAAACGGGGGATATTTTAGTGGGTAAATTAACGCCTCAAATGGCGAAAGAATCCTCATATGCTCCGGAAGATAGATTATTACGAGCTATACTTGGGATTCAGGTATCGACCTCAAAGGAAACTTGTCTAAAACTACCTATAGGTGGTAGGGGCCGAGTTATTGATGTGAGATGGATCCAAAAAAAAGCAGGTTCTAGCTATAATCCAGAAACGATTCATATATATATTTCACAGAAACGTGAAATTAAAGTAGGTGATAAAGTGGCCGGGAGACATGGAAATAAAGGTATCGTTTCAAAGATTTTGTCTAGACAGGATATGCCTTATTTGCAAGATGGAAGACCCGTTGATATGGTCTTCAACCCATTAGGGGTACCCTCACGAATGAATGTAGGACAGATATTGGAATGTTCCCTCGGATTAGCCGGGAGTATGCTAAATAGACATTATCGAATAGCACCTTTTGATGAGAGATATGAACAGGAGGCTTCCAGAAAACTTGTGTTTTCTGAATTATATGAAGCCAGTAAACAAACATCGAATCCATGGATCTTTGAACCCGAGTATCCGGGAAAGAGCGGAATATTTGATGGAAGAACAGGGAATCCTTTTGAACAGCCTGTTATAATAGGAAAGCCTTATATCTTGAAATTAATTCATCAAGTGGATGATAAAATACATGGACGTTCCAGTGGACATTATGCACTTGTTACACAACAACCCCTGAAAGGAAGGGCGAAACAAGGAGGACAACGGGTAGGCGAAATGGAGGTTTGGGCGCTCGAAGGGTTCGGTGTTGCTCATATTTTACAAGAGATGCTGACTTATAAATCTGATCATATTAAAGCTCGTCAAGAAGTACTCGGAACTACGATTATTGGAGGAACAATACCTAAACCTGTGGATGCTCCAGAATCTTTTCGATTGCTCGTTCGAGAACTACGATCTTTGGCTCTGGAACTGAATCATTTCCTTGTATCTGAGAAAGACTTCCAGATTCAAAGGAAGGAAGTTTAATTGCACTGAATCAGAAATTTTATTCTATGATTGATCAGTATAAACATCAACACCTTCGAATTGGATCAGTTTCTCCTGAACAAATAAGTGCTTGGGCAAAAAAAATCCTACCTAATGGAGAAATTGTTGGAGAGGTCACAAAACCCTATACTCTTCATTACAAAACCAATAAGCCTGAAAAAGATGGATTATTTTGTGAACGAATTTTTGGGCCTATAAAAAGTGGGATTTGTGCTTGTGGAAATTATCGAGTAATCGGAGATAAAAAAGACCAACCAAAATTTTGTGAACAATGCGGAGTAGAATTTGTCGATTCTCGGGTACGTAGATATCAAATGGGGTATATAAAACTAGCATGTCCAGTAACCCATGTGTGGTATTTGAAACGTCTTCCTAGTTATATTGCGAGCCTTTTAGATAAACCTCTTAAAGAATTAGAAGGTCTAGTATACTGCGATGTGTGATTTGATAAAAATTCTTATTGTACAGATTTCAAATGATAAACTGTCATTCCATTCAAATAAATTGGAATGTCCTCTATCTGGCATGTCTCTTGGGATGAGTAACATGAAGCTCAGAATTTATGGGTGTATTGACTACTCCCAAATCAATAAGGGAATTGGTCTATGGTCAATGCAGTAACAAATAAAAATTTATTTAGAACTGTACGTACCTTGTGAAAAAAAAAAAAAAATAATTTTTTTGTGGAATTAATTATTTCATTTCTTTATTTTTTTTAAGAACTTAAATTAAGTTCAAAGAATAAACTAGAATATATCATGATTGCCGAAGTCTATCTATCGCATATAGGCTTAAAGACATCGTGGCATAACCGTCGAGGTGACGTCTTGACCTAAAAGATCAAATGGTATGATACATAGACAAAGAAATCTCTTATGAATTCGAGGATATTCTTTTTTTTATTAAAAATTTTATTTTAGAGGATTCCTCATTCGAAGGGAGGTAGACTACTCAAGAATTTTACATTTTATTTCTGTCGTAATTTCGAATTGCATAAAGAATTCAGAAACAAAGAAGAATGTATCAATGAAATGTTGCTTCGTCTGTATTGATAACTTGAGTAAAGAGTAAACCTTTTTTGATTTTAGATTAGAGGTTTTCAAAAATTTGAAAACGGAAACCCCTTTCTTTATCTTTATTGTGTGTAAATACTTTAGCCGGATGAGAGGAAACCCTCACGTCCGATTTTCAAAGGGGGAGATCCATCTTATTGGATCCTATCC